CTAATCGATTTGAATTGAAAAAATTCTGTCCCTATTGTTACAAACATACGATTCATGGGGAGATAAAGAAATAGAGCGAACCAAGTACCTGTGTCTTACCCTTTCAAGGAAGGGGAAAAAATGACATTATCATTATATCTAACATAATTATATATATATAACATATTTAAATAGAAAATAAACAAATCCTATTTTTTCAAAATCCTATTTTGGGTGGATTTAAAATGAATTAGAATTAAGAAATAGGATTTTAGGGATAAGGAATAAATTAAACAAACAAACCATGGATAAATCCAAGCGACCTTTTCTTAAATTCAAGCGATCTTTTCGTAGGCGTTTGCCCCCGATTCAATCGGGGGATCGAATTGATTATAGAAACATGAGTTTAATTAGTCGATTTATTAGTGAACAAGGAAAAATATTATCAAGACGTGTGAATAGATTGACCTTGAAACAACAACGATTAATTACTCTTGCTATAAAACAAGCTCGTATTTTATCTTTGTTACCTTTTCTCAATAATGAAAAACAATTTGAAAGAACCGAGTCGACCGCTAGAACTACTGGTTTTAAAGCCCGAAATAAATAGGCTTACTTTTTCTTCACTTGAATCATAATTACTCAAATCTAGATTTGAGGGAATCTAGATTTGAGTATCGTGTCGTAAGAAAAAAACGAATCGGAAAAAAATAAATCTGTTTTTATTGAATTGAACGTGTTCATTCATTTTGACTACTTTAGCATATTTTCTCATACTAATTTCTACTCTACCTTCCCGGAGTTCATTCTCCGGGTAACTCAATTTAAATTATTCTGTTGGATTCTTTCCAATCTACTTCCTTTATGATTTCGTTCGAAATCATATAAAGACAATTCCTATTTAATATAGCTATTTGTGCAAGTATTTTACGGTTAAGAAGCAACTGTCTCTTGTACAGATCGTGTATTAATCTACTATAACTATAGGATACTCCCCTTTCGCGAATTACTGCGTTTATCCTAGTGATCCACAAACGACGAAAATCTCTCTTTTTCCTATCCCTATCCCGATGAGCTGAAACTAAAGCTCTTATTTTCTGTTGAGTAATAGTTCTAGTAAGCCTTGAATGAGCCGCTCGAAAGCTTGATGCAAATAAACGAATTTTTGTTCTACGTCTCCGAGCTATATATCCCCGTTTAATTCTGGTCATTGAATAAATGAAACTTTGACGAATAACTAATTGATTGCCTTTCTTTCAGTTATTCTTTTCCCCTTCCTAGTCTATTAATAACAAAACGGATTTTTCCAATGTATAAAATCAAAATTCCAATGGCTTTGGCTACTCTAACCTTCCCGACCACGATTTTTTATTTTTTTTTAGGTATTTCACTGCGAAATAAGACAGAAATAAGAAATTGTATTTTCCTAGGTATCAAAAATATAGTAAATAAAAGAAATAAAAAAAGAAATAGTGGGTTCCTTCGTTTCTATGGTTACTTCTTAAACGGTGAGGTCTTCTCTATACACCGGAGCCTTTACTTTATACTTTAATTTAATATTTAATCAACTAAATATTTAATCAACTAATTGATGTTATTGTGAACTTGTATAGTTCACACGCTTTGGCTCTACCCATGAATTATCCAGTAATAGGTCTTTCACAATCAGATCTACCTATACAGTAACGGTATTTAATTAGGAAAGTTTGCTGGGTAGCTGACCCTCTTAGTCCGTTCTTGCCAGATTGGGGGCCTACCTAATCTTTATGTTTTATGCTTTTTAAATAAGATTTCCTCCGCTTAATGGATAACCATTTGTTACCAATGGAGAATTTCTTATCATCTTAAATTCAGTTGATTGGATTTACACCAACGGAAACCATAAACTTCATACACAATAGGGGGATATGGTAGAGTTTTTTTTTTGAATAATGGATGGAGTTCCTTTTTCCATCCTATCCCATTCACCGGTACTGATCATTGATACTGTAAAAGTCGTTTTCTTGCTTTTGTGCCAGCTCATGATCTAAACGAGTCGCACATACACCCTAGTACATGTTCCTCGACGCTGAGGGCACCCCCGAAGAGCGGGGGATTTTGTGACATTTCTGATTGGCTGTCTTGTATTTCTAATAAGTTGTTTAATAGTTGGCATGTTGAATCGTATACATAATATGATAGGTTGGTTTAGATTGATCCTAACCAAATGATGGTGAATTACTTCTATTTAATTGAGTATTCAATTCGAAGATAAAATCGCAAATCACAACAGCTTTGCGTAATTTGCGTACATTTTATTTGCCTTTTTTCTTCCGTCAACCGCTACATAATCAACAATTCCATAATTTAGGGCTTCTGTTGCTGACATAAAAACATCTCTTTCCATATCTTCGGATATAACCCAGAAGGGTTTGCCCGTTTTTTTTTCATAAATCCTTGCGAGGATTCCACGCAGTTTCAGCATTTCTCCCGCTTCCACGACAAATTCGCCTACTTGTGCCATATAAAAACCACTAAAAGGTTCATGCATCATTACCCTGAATGATATAACAAAATAAAAGCTTCTCCTATCTCGTATGATAAAGCAAAGAGAAAAGAAAGATAAAGACTAGAAAAAAGATAGAATTGAACAACCGTACAGGCATCTTTTGTGCATACGGCTCTACAAGAAAATTGACCCCTCTCCTTTCTATTGAAGAAAGAGAAAAATAGAATCTATCAGACTCAGATGGGTAAATAATCAAATTGCCATCCTTCCTTTCGGAGTAGTTCAAAAATACTATGATGGCTCCGTTGCTTTATATGTTTATTTTTTTCTTTTTTTTTTTTTGTCTGTGATTCAGCAATCCCAAAGTTTCTTTTTAATCCGATCAAATAAGGAAAAAATATTTTTTTTTTTCGTACTCTTTCATAACATAAATATTGTTAAGAACTCTCCGGCATGAAAACAAAAAAGTTTGTGACGCTGAACTGAACTCCCGATAGATAAGAGAAAATCGGAAGTACCCCTTATCTCATACTACTCTCTCGATACGGAATCTAATGTTTTGAAAAAAAAAAAACAAGACAAAAATTTCTCATATCGAATTCGAAGTGCCATGCTATTATTACTTAGTATTCATATGGCGAAGGCATAGTCTTCTTTTTTCTCTCAAATAAAAACCTCATTGGCGCCAAGCGCGAGGGAATGCTATACGTTTGTTAACTTCTCCTCCGACCAGGACAACAGATGACATTGAAGCGGCTAATCCTATGCATACTGTATGGATATCTGGTCGCACATATTGCATAGTATCATAAAGGGCGAGCCCAGGTACTACCCAGCCCCCAGGAGAGTTTATAAACATATACAGCTCTTTGTCCTCATCCTCCATACTGAGATATATCAGAAGACAAATAAGTTGATTTCCAAGACCAGTACCAATCCCTTGGCCTAAAAAAAGTAATCTTTCTCGATAAAGTCGGTTGATTAGGGTAAAATTGTATCCCTTAGGAACCGTACATGCGCCTTTTGATGCATACGGTTCAAAAAAATTGTGAATCAATGTATAGATTCCAGTCCTCTTTCCTTTTTTCTAGAAAGGTTCTTTCTTAGTTCTAACGAAAGGGCTTTTCTTCGATTTTTCAATAAAGACGAGTTTTTACTCCTTTTTTAGATTTTCCATTATAAAATTCGAAGTTATAGGAAAGGGTCATTAAACTTATCGAATTAACTTCTCATTGATGTATTCTTTCATCGAGATTTAATCCAAACCGCGATGATATTTTCTTGTTCCTGAATGGGTCTTTTTCATCTTTTTAGGTTTATGCTCTACTCCGGGTAAAGATCCGCCCGATTTGGATTTGTACATATAGGACAAATGCTCCCATTACCATTTTTTTTTGTATTTCTTTTTTTTTTTTTTTTTCAATTCATTTTATACAAGTATTTATTAGAGTTGAGATAACTTTGTTTGACAATTAGGATCTCTTTACAAAGAAAAATATGAATAGCAATCATAGATATCTTACCAATCCAATTGGGTTTTTTCTAAACAGAGCCTGGATACTTCATTTTTTTAGTCCAACCAAGTCAACCATAAATTATTCTAATTGAATTATTCTAATTGATAATAGTAATATGAATCCCCTTAAAAATGGATCTAATTGCACTTCACGCTCCAAATTTTGGATGATTCAATTTATCTTTCTTGGGCGAAACGGGGGATATCTCGATCGGGGGAGAGAACGGGGAAATACCATATGACCCAATATATCTGACAAGTCGCACTATATGTCAGTCCAAAGTCGACGTCGAATTCCACGCCTCTTTATTTTAACTTTTGGAATACCAATAGGCATTAAATGAAAGAAAGAATTAAATACTATATTTCACTTTGAGGTGGAAACGTAACAATTTTTTTTATTGTCTTTATAATATTCATATTGGTTTTTATCGTATTTATTTTATCCATAGATTCTAAAAATTCATAAAGAAAGACAGAATGAATAAACTCAAATTATTACGAATAGGTCTTTCTAATGATAAATAAGTATGTATGGACTCATTCGCTCATAGAAAATGGGATCAACTCCCCCATTGCGTATTGGTACTTATCGAGTATAGAATAAATCTGCTTCTCTTTGTTCCTACGAACAGAATTGTTCCATTATTACCAACAGAATAGAAACCCTTGTTCGGAAATAATCGACTCAACAAGAGTGGTCCATAGGATAGTCATATTATAGTCTTTTCCAATGCAATAAAGTTATGTAGTGTCCATTTATCTTTGATATATATAAGGGGTATTTCCATGGGTTTGCCTTGGTATCGTGTTCATACCGTTGTATTGAATGATCCCGGTCGGTTGCTTTCTGTTCATATAATGCATACAGCTCTGGTTGCTGGTTGGGCCGGTTCGATGGCTCTGTATGAATTAGCAGTTTTTGATCCTTCTGATCCTGTTCTTGATCCAATGTGGAGACAGGGTATGTTCGTTATACCCTTCATGACTCGTTTAGGAATAACCAATTCATGGGGC